CTGTTGTTACATTAGATCCCCCCAAGAGTTCTTTCCTTATGGAACTACAATACAAAACAAAGATGGGATTCTTTAATATGGAAAGAATATAGAACCTAAAAGGGTATAAAAGGGTAATAGAAGTTGCTCTTCTTTGAATCGAGTTGGTCCGAAATCAAATTCAAAGAAATTCAAATAAAGAAATAAAAGAAAATGAAAATATTCAATATTTTGATATTTTTTGAAAAAGTCAAGGCTTTCTTTTTTTTTTTTAGTGTCCGTCTATAATGACTGATAAATCAAGAACTTTCAATTGGAACTAAACGAATTCTTTAAATTTGTTTTTCTTACCGTCGTATCTGGATTGAGACTTAGGTAAATGTTTTATTCATATATGTAGTAAAAGAACATATCTAATTTAGCTCTTTCATGCCTATTCTAACTAGTTATTTTGGTTTTTTACTGGCTGCTTCAACTATAACCCCAGCTCTATTTATTGGTTTGAACAAGATACGACTTATTTGAAATGAATGAAATTCAATAAACAATTTACAAAAAGAAAAATCAAAGTCTCTCATAATATTTCATTTCAGGTATTCTATGGTTCCTTCCCGCGTCAATTGCCAATTCCTGTTCATTGAGATTCACGGATAATTCAGATTAATATTTAGGGATAGATCTTACCTCTCTTTTTATTCCCTAAAACAAATCGAAATGATTGAAGTTTTTCTATTTGGAATCGTCTTAGGTCTAATTCCTATTACTTTAACAGGATTATTTGTAACTGCATATTTACAATACAGGCGCGGTGATCAGTTGGACCTTTGATTGAGTAACATCTCTTTTTTTGATTGACCTCCTCCTTGTAGGAGGTCAAATTTCAGTTGCAATTCTACTTTGTTTTGTGAAATTCTTTCATTGTAATTCGACATAAAATAAACGGAATCACGCTCTGTAGGATTTGAACCTACGACATCGGGTTTTGGAGACCCGCGTTCTACCGAACTGAACTAAGAGCGCTTTCTTATATCATATCCTATAACAGTAGATACGATTGTAAAGAAAAGTATTTTTTTACCCCGGAGGATTATTGTGTACATATAGTATTTTAAAATGAAAGATTATGTCCAAAAATTCCCGATCTTACTCAATGAATCCCTCGTAACTGTCCATAGGAGAAAGAATAGATAGGGATGACAGGATTTGAACCCGTGACATTTTGTACCCAAAACAAACGCGCTACCAAACTGCGCTACATCCCTTTTAAAAATTGTTGTACAGTGTCATTGTATAAAATCCATGTCTTGTTTTCCACACATCCTTCTTTTTTGCTCTTATAGGTAGAGAATGTTCTTGTCATCTTTTTTAGGGGGGCGGCAAAATTTCATCTGCTGGGTCGTTGTACATATGCATTTTAGTTAGTAATTCCTAATTCTAATTTCATTTCAAGCAAAAACAAATGATCTTGAACTAAAAGATCGGGTTATCTATGATCTATGTATTAGAATATCGAACTAGAACTATATATGTATTACAATATACAATACAAATAAATAATTCAAAGAAATAAGAAAAAAAAAATAAAAGAAGAAGGAGGATTTTCAATGCGAGATATCAAAACATATCTCTCAACGGCACCTGTGCTAACCACTCTATGGTTTGGGTCTTTAGCAGGTCTATTGATAGAAATTAATCGTTTATTTCCGGATGCCTTGTCATTCCCCTTTTTTTAATCCTGATTGAATTCTTGTATTGATCTGTGAAGAAATGAAGAATATTTGAGATACAATTCTACGTAACATGTCTCCAATTTTGCTCCCTTTTTCTTTCCTATCCTAAAAAAAAAGAAAGAGAAAGAGTGTATCGAACTTCAGTCAAAATACAGTGAATCTACGATAGAATTTGGGGGAAATGTGGATCCAGTCGTTTAGGGGCGGTTACACGAAATTCTAATTCTAATATAGAAAGAAGAAAATACTGAGATTAGGATAGGAATAATTCATAGTTAGAAAAAATTGTATTAATTAATTATTACGATATTCTTAATATTCTTCTATTAATGAATATGACTCTCTTTCTTTATAGTTATAGTAATTAATAGTGATTATCTTTTCTATTATAGTACTTCGAAGTCATTCGAATTCTAATAATTCGAAAAAGAAAAGATTTACGAATTTTATTTCTAGTTAGTAACTTTTATTAATATAGATATAGAATATAGATTCTTTTTTTCTTTTCTTTTTATTTGGTTTGGGTCAAAAATAAAATGAAGAGAGTTCTAAAGTGAAGTCGATCCAAAATGAAAAGGAGGTTCATGGCCAAGGGTAAAGATATCAGAATTCTAGTGATTTTGGAATGTACCTGTTGTGTTCGAAAGGGTGTCAATAAAGAATCGCCGGGCATTTCTAGATATATTACTAAAAAGAATCGACACAATACACCCAATCGATTAGAATTTAGAAAATTTTGTCGCTATTGTCAAAAGTATACGATTCATGGGGAAATAAAGAAATAGATGGAACGGAATGCGTGTGTGATTTTTCCAAGTAGCGGGAAGAGTAAGAACTTTACATCTTAACATTAACATATAGAATACAAACCAAATCCTATTTTGGTCGAATCTTAAATGAATAAGAAAAAAGAATAGAATTCTATTTTCTAGATCCTTTTACTTTTATATATAAGGAATAAACAAACAAGGAATAAGCAAACCATGGATAAATCCAAACAACCTTTTCGTAAATCCAAGCAATCTTTTCGTAGGCGTTTACCCCCAATTGGATCGGGGGATCGAATCGATTATAGAAACATGAGTTTAATTAGTCGATTTCTTAGTGAACAAGGAAAAATCTTATCTAGACGGACGAATAGGTTGACCTTGAAACAACAACGATTAATTACTATTGCTATAAAACAAGCTCGTATTTTATCTTCGTTACCTTTTCGTAATAATGAGAAACAATTGGAGAGAGTGGAGTCGATCCCTAGAACTACTGGTCCTAGAACCAAAAATAAATAGAGATACTCCTCAAAACTCCAATAGGAAATCAAGCTCATATTAATGTTTTGCTCGAAAAAAAAATAGAATCCAGATTTGATTCTTCTATTCTAAAAAAGGAAAAATGGGGAAGAAATCTTTTTTCTTGAAAGATGTTCGTTTATTCCTACTACTCAAATCTTCATTTCTTTTTCTTCTATCTTCCCGGAGTCCATTCTCCGGGAAATCCTGTTTCAATCATTCTTGTTTCCTGTATAATAGATTCTATTAAGATTCTTTTATTCCTTTATTTGATATTTGATTTGTATTGATGATTTTATTTGAAATGATATCAAAACAATTCTTATTTGATAGGGCTATTTGCGCAAGTATTTTACGATTCAGAAGCAATTGTCTCTTGTACAGATTGTGGATGAATAGGCTATAACTATAGAATATTCTATCCTCACGAGTTACCGCATTTATCCGAGTGATCCACAAACGACGAAAATCTCTCTTTTTTCTGCTCCTATCTCGATGAGAGGAAACCAAAGCTCTCATTCTTTGTTGAGTAGTCGTTCGAGTAAGTCTTGAATGAGCCCCTATAAAGGTTGATGCAAATAAACGAATCTTTTTTCGACGTCTTCGAGCTGTATATCCTCGTTTAACTCTGGTCATTGAATCAAATGAAACTTTCTTGAATAACTAATTGATTTCTCTTCTTTCAGTCATCCTTTTCCTCCGGTCGATTAATAACAAAACGGATTCTTCCGATATATAAAATAGAAATTCCAATGGCTTTTGCGACTATGACCTTCCCGACCACGATTTTTTCTTTCTTCATTTTTTCTTTCTTCAAAGTATCTCGCCTGGAAATAAGAAATTCGACTGCTACTAAATAAAAAAGAATAGTGGGTTCCCTCGTTTCTATGGCAACTTCTGAAACGGTGAGGTCCTCTCTATACACCGGAGCCTCTTCTTTCATTTCATCGAATTTTATTGTGAACTTGTATAGTTCACACTCTTTGGCTCTACCCATCCATTTTTCAATTCTAATTAGAAAGTAATAGTCCTTTTCACAAAAAAGCTATCCATACAGTGACGGCATTTAATTCTGAAAGTTGGCTACGTAGCTGACCCTGTTAGTCCGTTTTTTCAAGAATAGGAATAGGAGCATAACCTTTTTCCTCCGCTTAATGGATAACTATTTGTTACCAATGGAGAATTCCTTCTCATCTCAAATGGAGTGATTGGATTTGCACCAATAGAAACCATAAATTCATAACATAATTAGGTAGATGATAGATCTTCATTTTTCTATATTTATAGAATAGTCAATTAGATAGCCGTCTTCCACTCTATCTATCCTAATTCATCGGTAGTAGTCGTTGATACTGGAAAAGATTTTTGCATTTCTTCAAACTCATGATCTGAACTGAACGAGTCGCACATACACCCTAGTACATGTTCCTCGACGCTGAGGACATCCTCGAAGAGCGGGAGATTTCGTGACATTTCTTATTGGCTGTCTTGCGTTTCTAATAAGTTGTTTAATGGTTGGCATGGCATGTCTATAGAATCTCATTCTAAATAGAATAGAGCGGGTTGGCTTAGATCGATCTTAACCTGATGGTTTATGATTATGAATGATTTCTATTCACACGGAAATTTCAAATTTTGAAACGGAATTCGTATATTTATATGGAATCCCCAGTATTTTAATTTTCGACCGCTACAAGATCAACGATGCCATGAGCTTGGGCTTCTGTTGCTGACATAAAAACATCCCTTTCCATATCTTCGGATATAACCCATAAAGGGTTGCCCGTTCTTTGTACATAAACTTTTGTGAGAGTTTCGCGAAGTTTCAATAGTTCTTCTGCTTCCAGGATAAATTCCCCTGCTTGTGCCTCGTAAAAAGAACTAGCAGGTTGGTGAATCATAACCCTGATGATATTGATATAACATCATGAACGGTTCTTCTATCTATATATCGCACGATTGGGTTAAAGTAAGGGGGAATCAAAATAACAATAAAAAATAG